AAGAAGATTGTTTACGAAGAAACAACAAGAAAAATTCATATTCTGATACATAAGAATTATATAGAAATCGAAATAGTCTTTTATTTTCTTTTGAAAAAAGAAAAATAGATTTCATTGAAGTAATAAGACTATTCCAATTCGAATAATAGTTGAAAAAAAATCGCAATAAATGCAAAGATGGAACATCTTGGATGCGGTATTCAAGGAGTTGAACCAAGATTTCCAAATGGATAGGATAGGGTATTTCTATATGTGATAGATAATGTAAATGAAAAAATTTGTCTTCTAAAAAGGGAAATATTGAATGAATAGATTGTAAATTTTGAAACTTTGGTATTTCTTTTTCTTCCGGACAAGACAGTTCTCCTAGCGAGAATGGGATTTCTACAACGATCGCAAACCCCTCGGATAGAATCTTAGAATAAAACTCAGAATAAAAATAATTACTATGATCCAACAATCGATCTTGGTTAGGGTGATTAACTGAATTAATCCAAAAATTCTGCTGATACATTCGAATAATTAAACGTTTCACAAGTAGTGAACTAAATTTTTTGTTATTACAACCAAAAATTTCCAGAGGTTCAGAACCATTTAATCCATAATCATGGGCAAATGCATAAATATATTCCTGAAAGAGAAGTGGATAGACGAAGTATTGTTGACGAGATTTCTGTTTTTCTAAATACCCTTCGAATTTTTCCATTTGTATTTATACTTGAATCAGAGAGAAAAAGTATTTCTCGGTTTATGAAATGATGATACATAGTGCAATATGGTCAGAACAGGGTGTTGCATAATGCAAACCCTGGAAAGAAAGGGAGTCTAATCCATAGATCTTTTTCCGCTCCTTTTCTATCCAATTTATCTATGTTTGTTCTAATTACAAAAAAGAACGAACAAGTATTTTATTTTTGCAGGCCAATCGCTCTTTTGACTTTGGAATACAGTCTCCTTATCAATATACTGCTTCTTTTACACATTCATAACATACCTTTTCAATCCATAATCAAAAATAATTAGGATTTCTAAAAAAAATAAAGGGTCCACTCATAGGAAAACCCAAGCTTTCCCCGCATCAGGTACTAATTTATTTTTAACGTCTAATTAGATCGGGGAATCATTCCAATTAAGAAGTTAAGCTCGTTGCTTTTTATTTTACCAGAATTAGAGCCGGGCTCTATCCATTTATTCACTAGACCCAGAAAATCGGAATTTTTTTATTCAAAAAAAAAAAAAGAAATTGATTTTATTACGACATGCTATTTTTTCCATTCATTACCTTTGAGGATCAGTCGTGGTCTTCTAGACTCTACCAAGAGTCTGGACGAATTTGTTGCTTCATCCAAATGTGTAAAAGATCATAGTCGCACTTAAAAGCCGAGTACTCTACCATTGAGTTAGCAACCCAGATAAAATAGAATCTTAGATGCGATCGAAATCCAAAAATCGATGGAATTACACTGGACGATACTGTCAAAATATTGACTTAGCAAGACATCAAAAGAAAGATTTTAGCACCCATTAAAAACACTCAAATACCAAAAAGAACAGATCCGTTTAAATTTCACTAAGGTAAAAAAAGGAGCGGCCCCAATCACAATGGCAAAATTGTCCTTTTTTTAGCAATTTTTATTTAAAGAAAAAAAAAATCTTGTATGAGAATACATGCAAGGGGGCAACCCTATCATTTGAGCGAAGTGTAGACAGAAATACCTAATATGGAATGATGATAAAGAGACCTATCTATCTACAAATTCTATTTGTTCAATAGACCTTTGTCAATGGAAATACAATGGTAAGAAAACCAATTAGATACAAAAAGGAAATAAAATAAAGGCTTTTGTTGGATTGGCGCAACATAAATGCAGCAAAAAAAAATAGGACTAAGAAAGAGGCAAATTGTGTCTAAATAATTAAGGGAAGAGGTACTAGTGACCCTCTCCTACTTTTTTATTCATTTAGTTCTTCAATTAACTCAAAGTTCTTTCTTTATCTTTAAAAAATTCTGCTTTCCTTAAAATATCATAAACGGTTCTTGTAGGTTGAGCACCCTTTTCAAGGAAATAGAGAATAGCTGGAACATTTAAACAAGTTTGATTCTTTATCGGATCATAAAAACCCACTTTTCGAAGATCTCTTCCTTCTCTTCGAGACCGAACATCAATTGCAACGATTCGGTAGACAGCTTATTGGGATAGATGTAGATAAACAAAGCCCCCCCTAGAAACGTATAGGAGGTTTTCTCCTCATACGGCTCGAGAAAATGATTCGAATTTCTGTCTATAATACAAGTAGATAGAAATTAGACTATGACTTGCATTAATTTCCTTACAGAAAAGAAATTTCATTTATACTCATGACTCAAGTTGGCTAATTTTGACTAACAGACTTCTAAAGAAAAATCCTTCGAAAATTTTTGAGTCGTCTCTAAACTCTTTTCTTTATTTCATCTCGAACAAATTCACTTTTATTCCTTATTCTGATCTAATTCTATTGTTGAGACGGTTGAAAATCGTGTTTACTTGTTCTGGAATCCTTTATCTTTGATTTGTGAAATCCTTGGGTTTAGACATTACTTCGGGAATTCCTATTCTTTTTTCTTTCAAAAGAGTAGCAACATACCCTTTCTTTTTTTCTTTTTTCCTTCGATAAAGATTTTCCTCTTCTATAGAAATCGAATATGAATGATTGATTCTGATAGACTTTTAATCGAAAAAGTTTTTCCAATCTTCCAAAATTGGACTTTTTTCTTATTTTAACCTTTCGATTTCTATATTAAGGATAGACTGACAAAGTTGGCCTAATTTATTAGTTTTCACTAACCCTAGATTCTTTCCCTTGATAAAAAAGAAATTCTCTCTTCTCGAGCTCCATTGTGTACTATTTCAAACAACCCAACGGAAATTTGATTTGGGACGAATAGAACAGACTATGTCGAGCCAAGAGCATTTTCATTACTATGGAAAATGATGGATAGCAAAATCCACAATTGATCATGTCCTTCAAGTCGCACGTTGCTTTCTACCACATCGTTTTAAACGAAGTTTTACCATAACATTACATTCCTCTAATTTCATTGCAAAGTAGTATCGAGAATTGATCCAATATGGATGGAATCATGAATAGTCATTGGTTTTGTATACTAATTCAAACTTCCTATCTATGGAGAAATATGGAAAAATAAGTATTTATCGGGGAAGACTCTACAAAGATCCAATTTATTTAAACTCGGATTCTATCATATGAATGAAACATAGTTCGAAAAAGAGGAAAAAAGTTTGCTTAAGACTTTTTTATTTTTGAATTTCCATCCTCAACAGAGAACTCAAGATGATCAATCCTGAAATGAGAAGGATCTACTCTTCTCCATCAAATAAACTATCAACCTCCTAAAAAACTTAATTAATTGAATTACTAATATTTTTTTTTTTCTGTAACAAAAACAATTAACTATTAACCAAATAAACTATGCCAATCAAAAGATTGTCAATTTTTTGGTAGTTAATTCTCATACTTCTTTGACTCGAGTAACAAAAGAAAGAAAAAATCTGGGACGGAAGGATTCGAACCTCCGAGTAACGGGACCAAAACCCGCTGCCTTACCACTTGGCCACGCCCCATTTGGTTTTATGCTACATTAAGTAAACACTATTATTTATATATATATTATTCGTCAACCCTACTTCAATTACCTAAAAAATAAGGGATATTTTCTTGCTAGGATTCTAGACATGCGGATAATATAGAATCCATAAAATGCATTGATCATTGCATGGAATTCTATTAAGATATTATATGAAAGTCGAATTTGTTCCATTCTCATTTGAGAATGAGAATACAAGGAGGTATTTTGTGTTTGGGAAAGTCCGAAGAAAAAAGTATTTTGAATCTACCTTTTCTTTTCCTTTTTCCCTTAGAAAAATAACTCAATCAAAATCCAATTATCTACTCTACAAGAACGAAATGCTTGTTATGCCTAATATACTTAGTTTAACCTGTATCTGTTTTAATTCTGTTCTTTATCCGACTAGTTTTTTCTTCGCCAAATTACCCGAAGCTTATGCTATTTTCAACCCAATCGTGGATGTTATGCCTGTCATACCTGTACTCTTTTTTCTATTAGCGTTTGTTTGGCAAGCTGCTGTAAGTTTTCGATGAAATCTTTACTATATCTGTCTGCAAAATTGAATGATGTATTCATTCAAAAAAAATTAAAAAATGGATAAGAGCCGAGAAGTCTTATATTAAGAACCTTTGATTCTTAAATTCAAATTCTTCTAGATTGAATATATAGCTGCAGGAATAAATTTGGATCAGCCTTTCTACCCCCTGCACCTACGTTGAGCAGGTATCTTTAGGTACCCGCACAATACCTAAACAAATTTTTGATAAAAGTGCTTATTATAAAGCAATTCTTGCAATTTTTTTTTTCAGAATTGATTTTTGCATTTTTAGGTGTCAAAATAAACAAAACCCGTCCTAGTGGATCTGTCTGGTAAGGAAAAACGGGTAATCTATTCCTTAAAAAAAAATCTTGGAGATTATGTAATGCTTACTCTCAAACTTTTTGTTTATACAGTAGTGATATTCTTTGTTTCCCTCTTTATCTTTGGATTCTTATCTAATGACCCAGGACGTAATCCTGGGCGTGAGGAGTAAAAATCCAAAATTTTTGGGAATTTTTTTCTTATTGGATTTATTTCGTACATTTATCTATGAAAAATCCGGGGGTTAGAATTCCTTACAATTCGAAAGTCCCAAATGATCCGAGGGGGCGGAAAGAGAGGGATTCGAACCCTCGGTACAAAAAAATTGTACAACGGATTAGCAATCCGCCGCTTTAGTCCACTCAGCCATCTCTCCCCGTTCCAAATCGAAAGGTTTTCGTGATATGATAGAGGCAAGAAATAACGATTGCAAAAAATCCTTCCTTTTTCTTTCATTTCAAAAGTGCAAAAAAATTATATTGCCAATTCCATTCCATTTTAGTTATATTC